AATAAGGTGCCTGAATAAAGGATTATTTTGATGGAATAAAAAATGCATTTATGCCCTTATTATATTTTTTAGTTTTATCTAAAACTTAGAAAATCAAAATTTCTCGTGCAATCTTACACTCAAATATAAAAAGATAAGCTAAATTTTAAGCTATTAGGCCCATACCCTAAACATAGAAGTAACCTTCTTCTTTTTAATTAATAATATTACCAAAATTATATTTATACTTATAACTATAACTGGAACTATTTTAACATTTTGCTCTGAAACATGATTAGGAATATGAATAGGTATAGAAATTAATTTAATTTCCTTTATTCCTATTCTACATCAAAGTAAAAATAAATCATCATCTGAAAGATGTATAATTTATTTCCTGACCCAAAGACTTGGGTCTATTATTCTACTAATTACAGTTTTAAGTAACTCTTTAATTATGAAATCCCCTAGCATAATTGAAGATTTATTTAAGATATCGTTATTATTCAGAATAATAATTAAATTAGGAATACCCCCATTCCACTTCTGATTCCCAGAAATTTTAGAAAAAATAAACTGAACAAACTGTATAATCCTAATAACCTGACAAAAAATTGCTCCAATAACTGTTTTAATAAACATTATAAACGAACAAAACATTATAATAAACACTGTTATTATTATAACAGTAATAACCGGAGCTATTGGAGGATTAAATCAAACATCAATCCGAAAAATCATGGCCTTCTCTTCAATTAACCACATAGGATGAATAATTGCCTGTTTAAAATTCAACAACTACTTATGAATTAATTACTTACTATTGTATTCCTTTATTTTACTAATGATAACTTTCATTTTCAAAAAATATGCATCATATTATATTAATCAATTAACTTCAATAAGAATAAGATTTACAGAAAAAGCCCTAATTACAACATTATTTATAAGATTGGGAGGATTACCTCCATTTTTAGGATTCCTTCCAAAATGAATAGTTATTGAATCCTTAATTAATCAAAACTTGTATTTTTTATTATTTATTATAATTATATCAGTGTTGATCACATTATTTTATTATTTACGACTGTCTAGTACAATTCTATTAATTAATGGATCCACTTTCAAATGAAACAACAAAAAACTCTTAAAAAAGAGTATTTTATACTCAATAATCAGAATAAATTTATCCCTCCCTTTATTAACTTTTAGCCTTTAAAGCTTTAAGTTAATAAAACTATTAGCCTTCAAAGCTAAAATTACAGTGATAATTGTAAGCTTTGCCCGATTTATTAAAATTTTACAATTTGCGCTCCCCTAAGCGTAAAAAATAAAATTTTAGTAAGTTTTGGTAAATTCTACTCCTTTAGAATTGCAGTCTAATGTCATACTTGACTACAAAACCTAACAAAAGGTTATAACCATACATAAATTTACAATTTACTGCCTAAACTTTTCAGCCATTTTGTCCCTTAGATGAATAAATGACTATTCTCCACAAACCATAGGGACATTGGATCCCTTTACTTTTTACTAGGAGCTTGGGCAGGAATATTAGGAACATCATTAAGATGATTAATCCGTATTGAGTTAGGTCAACCCGGGTCATTCATTGGAGATGATCAAACTTATAATGTTATTGTTACAGCACACGCCTTTATTATAATCTTCTTCATAGTAATACCCATTATAATCGGAGGATTTGGCAATTGGTTAGTACCTTTAATAATTGGAGCACCTGATATAGCATTCCCACGAATAAATAATATAAGATTTTGACTTTTACCCCCTTCACTTACCCTATTATTAATAAGAAGAATGGCCGAAAGAGGGGCAGGGACCGGATGAACAGTATATCCCCCGCTATCAAGAAATATCGCACATAGAGGCGCATCCGTTGATTTAGCAATCTTCTCTTTACACTTGGCAGGGGTATCCTCAATTCTTGGAGCAGTAAACTTTATTTCAACCATTATTAATATACGACCAGTAGGGATAAGACCTGAACGAATCCCATTATTTGTATGATCAGTCGGAATTACAGCACTATTATTACTTTTAAGACTACCCGTTCTAGCAGGAGCAATTACTATACTTCTCACAGATCGAAATTTTAATACATCTTTCTTTGATCCAGGAGGAGGGGGGGATCCTATCTTATACCAGCATCTATTTTGATTCTTTGGACACCCTGAAGTATACATTTTAATTCTACCGGGATTTGGTTTAATTTCACATATTGTAGCCATAGAAACAGGAAAACATGAAGCTTTTGGATCACTAGGAATAATTTATGCAATATTAACAATTGGACTTTTAGGATTCATCGTTTGGGCTCATCACATATTCACAGTAGGAATAGATGTAGACACACGAGCATACTTTACATCAGCCACAATAATCATTGCTGTGCCTACGGGAATCAAAATTTTCAGATGATTAGCAACCTTACATGGAAGAATATTAAACTATTCACCAAGAATTATATGAGCATTAGGATTCATTTTCCTATTCACAATAGGAGGGTTGACTGGTGTAATTTTAGCAAATTCAAGAATTGATATCATTCTTCACGACACTTATTATGTAGTTGCACACTTCCATTATGTACTATCCATGGGAGCAGTATTCGCTATCATGGGAGGAATGATTCAATGATACCCATTAATTACAGGAATAACATTAAATACATCTTGATTAAAAACACAATTTTTAATTATATTCATTGGAGTAAATATAACATTTTTCCCACAACACTTTTTAGGGTTAAGAGGAATGCCTCGACGATATTCAGATTACCCTGATAGATTCACTTGCTGAAATATTATTTCTTCCCTTGGAAGAAGAATCTCAATTATCGGTATCGTTATATTTATCCTCATTATTTGAGAAAGAATAATCTCAAAACGACAAATTATCTTTTCTCAAAGAAATTCAGCTAATATAGAATGATTACAAAAATATCCTCCTGCTGAACATTCTTATTCAGAATTACCTATATTAAATTCCTAATCGCCCTTAATGTGGCAGATTAATGCAATGAATTTAAGCTTCATGCAAGAAAATACATTTTCCATTAAGAAAATGCCCACATGATCTCAATTAGACCTACAAGATGGTAATTCACCACTCATAGAACAATTAATCTTCTTCCATGACCACACACTAATAATTTTAACTATAATCACAGTTATAGTAAGATATATAATAAGAACAGTCTTAATAAATAAGTATATTAATCGATACCTGCTGGAGGGACAAACCATCGAACTAATATGAACTATTCTACCAGCAGTTATTTTAGTATTTATTGCTCTACCTTCCCTGCGAATTCTATATTTAATAGATGAAATTAATAATCCAATAATTACTATTAAAAGAATTGGACATCAATGATACTGAAGATATGAATACTCTGACTTCCTCAATATTGAATTTGATTCATATATAAAACCAACAAATAATGCAGAAAAAAATGAATTCCGATTACTAGACGTAGATAACCGTATTATTTTACCCATAAATATACAAACCCGCATTCTAGTATCAGCAGCGGATGTACTTCATTCTTGAACAATTCCTGCCATTGGAGTAAAAATTGATGCCACCCCAGGGCGGTTAAACCAAGGAAGATTTTCCATTAACCGACCCGGATTAATATTTGGACAATGTTCTGAAATTTGCGGAGCAAATCACAGATTTATACCAATTGTAATTGAGAGAGTATCAATAAACCAATTCATTAAGTGACTTAAATCTAATTCATTAAGTGACTGAAAGAAAGTAATGGTCTCTTAAACCAAAATATGGTAAATTGACAAATACCCTTAATGAAACTAGAAATTTAGTTTAAAAAAAACAATAACTTGTCAAGTTATTATTATCTAGATTGATTTTTTCTATTATGCCACAAATAGCCCCTATCTGATGAATAACCTTATATTCATTAATTATAATTTCATTAATTATAATAATTACAATTTTATACTATCAAAAAATACCATTATTAATAAATATAAATTATCTTAATAATAAAATTAAAAGACCAAATTGAAAATGATAATCAATTTATTCAGAACCTTTGACCCCGCCACATCAATCCATTTATCACTTAATTGAATTAGAACACTAATAGGGATTATAATTATACCTATATTATTTTGAACAGTACCCTCCCGATATAACATTTTAATTAAAACAATTTGATTTAAACTAAATGAAGAATTTAAAACATTATTAGGAAGTAATAATAACAAAAAAACCATTATATTTGTTGGAATTTTTATATTTATCCTATTTAATAATATAATAGGATTATTACCTTACGTATTCACCAGATCAAGTCATATAGTTTTCACAATTACTCTAGCAGTACCACTTTGAGTAAGACTAATATTATTCGGATGAATTAATCATACTCAAAATATATTAGCCCACTTAATCCCAGAAGGAAGACCACCTATTCTTATACCCTTTATAGTTTGTATTGAAACTATTAGTAATATAATTCGACCTGGGGCATTAGCAGTTCGATTAACTGCTAATATAATCGCTGGGCACTTACTTATAAGATTATTAGGAAATAATATGTTAAATATACATAATTATATTATTCCAATAATTATAGTTATTCAAATTATTCTTCTTTTATTTGAAATGGCTGTATCAATTATTCAATCTTACGTATTCTCAGTTCTAGGAACCCTTTATACTAGAGAAGTAATTTATGAGAAAACACACAAATCACCCCTTTCATTTAGTAGATTTTAGACCATGACCCATTACTGGATCAATTGGAGCCATAACACTAACATCCGGAATAATTATATGATTTCATATAAATAATATTATACTATATATATTGGGAGTAATTATTTTAATTTTAACTATAATTCAATGATGGCGGGACATTTCCCGAGAAGGAACATATCAAGGTAAACATACTATTATAGTTACAAAGGGATTAAAAGTAGGTATAATCCTATTTATTGTATCAGAAATCTTATTCTTCGTCTCATTTTTTTGGGGATTCTTCCACAGAAGATTAGCACCAACTATTGAAATTGGAAATATATGACCTCCTAGGGGGATCCTAGTATTTAATCCAATACAAATTCCATTATTAAACACCATAATCTTATTAAGTTCAGGAATTAGAGTAACATGGGCACACCATAGATTATTACAAAATAATCATACACAAACAACACAAGCACTCTTTATTACTACATTACTAGGGATATATTTTACAATACTTCAAGCTTATGAATATTATGAAGCTAGCTTCACAATCAGAGACTCAGTATATGGGTCATGTTTTTTTATAGCTACGGGATTTCATGGAATCCATGTAATTATCGGAACAACTTTTTTAATAGTATGTTTAATACGTCATGTATTATGCCATTTTAGAAAAATACACCACTTCGGATTTGAGGCAGCTGCCTGATATTGACATTTTGTAGATGTTGTATGATTATTCCTATATATTTGTGTTTACTGATGAGGTAGTTAAATCTTTTTAGTATAAATAGTATATTTAACTTCCAATTAAAAGGCTTAATTAAATTAAAAAAGATAATTTATAAAATTTTACAATCTATTATTATAGCAACAAGAATTTCAATTACTCTAATATTCTTATGTTCCCTAATTTGCAAAAAATCAATTTTAGACCGAGAAAAAATATCACCTTTTGAATGCGGGTTTGATCCTAAAAGATCCTCACGAATACCCTTTTCTATTCAATTCTTCCTAATTGCAGTTTTATTTTTAATTTTTGATATTGAAATTGTAATTATTATCCCTATAATTACAATTATTAAAATAAGAATTATTAAAACCTGATTTATTACCGTAACAGCATTCATTATAATTCTATTAATTGGATTATATCATGAATGAAAAAATGGAATCCTTGAATGAACTAATTAATCATTACATAACCTTAAGTGAAGTACTGAAGTAAAATTACACTTAGTTTCGACCTAATATTTAGAGCTAAGGCTCCTTACTTAAAGGGGATGTAGTTAATAATAACATTTAATTTGCAATTAAAAAGTGCAATTACTGCCTTCCTTATTTAATTGAAGCCAAAAAGAGGCACATTATTGTTAATAATACCAATGGTACTTTAACCCAATTAATAGAGAATGTAGATAACTAAGAGAAGCCGCTAACTATCCCTTAAAGCGGTTAAATTCCGTTTTTCTCTTATTTATATAGTTTATAAAAACATTTCATTTTCAATGAAAAAATAAGTCTTTCTTTATAAATTAAATATTCAAGAGATAAAATATCTATCATAATATCTTCAATATTAAACTTTAAATTTAAGCTACTCAAATTAGATTATTAAAACTAATAAAATTAAAATATAAACCATCATAAAAATCTTAATATTATTATAATGGTAAAAACCATACACACCACTCAACATAGAAGATACAGATAGAGAAGAATTAGAAATAAAATATTCCCCTCAACCAGAATCTATAGATTCTGTAAAAAACTTAGATATCCTGAGTGCATAAGAATAATTTATAGAAGTTCTAAAAAAAGGCATAAATCACATACAACCTATATAAAAGGTCATAAAATATGATTTAACTGAAAATAAACTCTCAGTTAAATTAATAAAAGATAATTCATAGCCAACTCAAAATCCCAAAAATACAAAAACAAGAGGCAATAATTTTAAAACAAGTGAAAAAAAGACAATATTAGGAACAAAAAATAATAATCAACTTAATAAACTTCCCCCCAACACAGACATACAAGTTAATAGAACCATAGAAGAAACTATTAATTTATCCTCCTTAAAGGACTGAATAACATAATTATTTACATTAAAAATCAAACAATAATAAATTAAACGTATACTATATATAGCAGTTAGACCCACAGATATAAAAAATACCAAAAACACTAAAAAATTATTACAATCGGATGTTATAAGTTCTAAAATAACATCCTTAGAATAAAACCCTGATAAAAAGGGGATACCACAAAGAGATAAATTTGAAACACAAAAACAAGAACAAGTAAAAGGCAACTGATTGATTATTATACCTATGTGACGAACATCTTGAGAATCACCTATACAATGAATTATTAAACCTGCACATAAAAATAAAAGAGCTTTAAAAAAGGCATGAGAAAGCAAGTGGAAAAAAGATAATAAAGGAAACCCTAATAATAAAATAGATATTATTAAACCTAATTGTCTTAAAGTAGAAAGAGCAATAATCCTTTTCAAATCATATTCAAAATTAGCCCCTAATCCTGCTATAAATATAGTAATTATAGATAATATTAAAATAAAAGAACAATTTAGCCTAATTAAAAAATCAGAAAAACGAATCAATAAATAAACTCCTGCAGTAACTAAAGTAGAAGAGTGAACTAAAGAAGATACCGGAGTAGGGGCAGCCATGGCTGCAGGCAATCAAGAAGAAAACGGAATTTGGGCTCTCCTGGTAAAACCAGCCAAAATAATTAAAAATATAAATAAATATATTCAGGTATCCTCTCAAACATAAATATAAAATATATAATGCCATCTACCAAAATTTAAAAATCATGCAATTCCTAATAAAATACCAACATCCCCAATACGATTAGTTAAAATAGTTAATATTCCAGCTGAATATGATTTATAGTTTTGAAAGTAAATTACAAGACAATAGGAAACTAAACCTAACCCATCCCAACCAATTAAAATACTAATTAAATTAGGACTAATAATTATAAACATTATCGATAAAACAAAAAGAAGAACAAGTAAATAAAACCGAACCCTTATTAAATCATCCTTTATATACACCTCTCTATAATAAATAACTATTGAAGAAATTAAAAAAACACAACCAATAAAGATTATTGATATATAATCAAAAAGTAAAGTTATTACTATGTTACAGCCCAATAATCTTATAAACTCTCAATCCATAAAAAAAACATAATCATTAATAGAAAAATAAACACCCAAAAAAATTAAACCAAATCCCGATAAAAGAAGAAAAAACCCCCCCATTATATATAATGATAATCAAATAATTTAAGATTATATCAATACCCATAATATCACAAATTATTATTCTAATTAAACTACTTAAATTATTAAAGCCAAAGAATTAAAGTATCCGATTTTATAATTACAATATTTAAAGGAAGAACATGAAGTAAAATTAAAATATATTCCCGAACTGAATTAATTTTAAAAAGATTATTCCCCCCAAAAAGATAGCCATGCTGAGTATAAGAATATAAATAAATACTGTAACAACAACTTAAAAAAGCAGAAACACCTAAAAACCCTATTCTTAAAAAATTTCAACTTAAAATACTATTAATTAATATAACTTCTCCTAAAAGATTTAATGAAGGGGGAGAAGATATATTATTAGCACTTAATACAAATCAAAAAAAAGATAAGGAAGGCATTAAATTAATTAAACCCTTATTAATTATAAATCTACGACTATGAGAACGCTCATAAATTAAATTAGCTAGGCAAAAAAGACCTGAAGAACATAAACCATGTCCAATTATTAAAATTAAAGCACCGCAAAGCCCCCAATAATTTAAAGAAAAAATACCACAAAGTACTAAACCCATATGAGCTACTGAAGAATATGCAATTATCAATTTAATATCCACTTGGTATAAACACAACAAACCTACTAAAATAGAACCATATAAACTTATACAAATAAATAAGTAATTAATTTTTAAAGAATACTCATATATAAAACTGAATACACGTATTAAACCATAACCACCAAGCTTTAGCAAGACCCCAGCTAAAATCATAGAACCAGAAACAGGAGCTTCAACATGAGCCCTGGGGAGTCAAAAATGAATAAAAATCATAGGCATCTTAACTAAAAAAGCAAGAATTATTATAAAATACAAGTAAATATTACAATTAAAAGAAATAAGAAAATAAAATAAAGTTAAAGAAATATTATCTAAATAAAAAATACCCAATAAAAGGGGTAAAGAAGCAAATAAGGTATAAAAGAGCAAATAAAACCCTGCTCTCAACCGCTCAGGTTGATACCCCCAACCAAAAATTAAAAATAACGTTGGAATTAATGAAGACTCAAAAAACAAATAAAATATAAATAAATTTATTGTACAAAAAGAAAGAATTAAAGAAACCAATAAAGTTAAATTAATTAACAAAAACTCCAGATTATTATTCCTGCTAATATAAATATTATATCTTGAAATTAATATAAGAAAAACAATTCAAATACTAAGAAAAAGCATACATATAGAAAGAATATCCCCCCCAAAAGAATATCTGACAGAACTATAATAATCAAAAAATCAAAAACTATTAAAATAAATAAAAAATAGTAATATTAAAAGTAAACAAAAAAAAAATCAGTTAGTCGGGACCAGGAGGAGGGGGGGATACATCAATAATATTAATATCAATTTTATCATCCCAAAATAGAAATTCTAGAGACATTGTCATTACCGTGAACACGAATAACACCTACCAAAATACCAAGACCCAAAACACCCTCACAAACAGAAAATGTTAAAAAAATTAACAAAAAATAATAAGAAATCTTATAAAAATATAAAAATATAATAAACATTATATAAAGACCTAGGACTAAAAATTCAAGTCTTAATAAAGTTAAAAGTAAATGTTTATGTATAGAACAAAAAACATACAAACCCGACAATAATACAAAGGTATAAACAAAAGTATACATTAGTTTTAATAGTTTATATAAAATAATGATTTTGTAAATCATAGATAGAAAAATCTTTAAAACTTCAGTAAAAGAAATAATTTTCCTACTCTTAATCTCCAAAATTAAAGTTCTATTTAAACTATTTACTGATATATTTATAACGATTATCTCAATTATATGTAGTATAATATTCCCACTTATAAAACACCCTTTAAGAATAGGAATTACTTTAATTATTCAAACAATCATTATTGCTATTATTACCGGAATAATAATAAATACATTCTGATTTTCCTACATCTTATTAATTACTATATTAAGAGGAATACTAGTTCTATTTATTTATATAGCAAGAATCGCTTCAAATGAAAAATTTTACACCTCAAATGCAATAACCACAATAACAATCATCATAATATTAATTTCAATTAGAACCCTTACCATTACAGATCAGCTAAAAGCTGAAAATAGCTGATCTGTAATTAGAAAGCCAACTATACTAAATGATCAGATTATCTCATTAATTAAAATGTTTAATTACTATAGAATATTTTTAACAATTATAATTATTATTTATTTATTTATTACTATAATTAGAGTATCTTTTATTGTAAATGTATTTGATGGACCTTTACGTATAAAAACCTAATGAACAAGCCATTACGAAAAACACATCCCCTTTTTAAAATTATTAATAGATCTTTAATTGACCTACCAGCACCTTCTGCTATTTCTATTTGATGAAACTTTGGATCCCTGCTAAGATTATGCTTAATTATTCAACTTATTACAGGAATTTTTTTAGCAATACATTATACAAGTAATATTGAATTAGCATTTAACAGTGTTATGCATATCTGTCGAGATGTTAATAGAGGTTGATTAATACGAAGATTACATGCAAACGGAGCTTCTTTATTTTTTATTTGTCTATATTTACATATCGGTCGTGGAATTTATTATGGATCTTATAATCTAGTTATGACTTGGATAATTGGAATTATCTTATTATTTGCAATTATAGGAACTGCATTTTTAGGGTATGTCCTACCATGAGGACAAATATCTTTATGGGGAGCAACTGTAATCACCAATTTATTATCAGCAGTTCCCTATTTAGGGACTGAACTAGTCAAATGACTTTGAGGAGGATTCTCAGTAGATAATGCAACCTTAACTCGATTCTTTACTCTACACTTTTTATTACCATTCATTATTACAGCCCTAGTTATTATTCATTTATTATTTTTACACCAAACCGGATCATCTAACCCGTTGGGATTAATTAGTAATTTTGATAAAATCCCATTCCACCCCTATTTTTCAATTAAAGATATTATAGGAGTAATAATTACAATTATATTTTTTTGTATATTAAGATTAATAGAGCCTCGATTATTAGGAGACCCTGAAAATTTTATTCCCGCCAATCCCTTAGTTACACCCGTTCATATTCAACCAGAATGATACTTTTTATTTGCATATGCTATTTTACGATCAATTCCTAATAAATTAGGGGGAGTTATTGCAATAGTTATATCTATTTTAATTATTATTATTCTACCTTTTTCTAACAAAACAAAATTCCAAGGATTAAACTACTACCCGATTAATCAAATCATATTTTGAATTTTTTGTATTAATATAATCCTTTTAACTTGAATTGGAGCTCGGCCTGCAGAAGAACCTTTTATTTTAACAGGTCAAATCTTAACAGTCTCTTACTTCTCTTACTTTATCCTTAATCCAATAATTCTACGATACTGGGATAATAATTTATAAGTCAAATAGCTTAATTAAAGCATATATTTTGAAAATATAAGAAAAGGAATAACTACCTTATTGACTTCACTTAAAAGAATGCAAATAATAATTATAATAACTCCTGAAAAAAATATTAAATAACTTAAAGACAAGGGCAAAAATAATTTTCAAGTTAAATACATTAATTTATCATAACGATATCGAGGTAAAGTTCCCCGAACTCAAATAAATATAAACACTAAAAAAGAAATTTTAATAAAAAACCCCAAAGAAGATAAATTACACCCTAAAAAAATGATACATCTTATTAAACTTATAAAAATAATATTTATGTATTCAGATAAAAAAATAAATGCAAACCCCCCTCCTCTATACTCAACATTAAAGCCCGAGACCAATTCAGATTCCCCTTCAGCAAAATCAAAGGGAGAACGATTTGTTTCCGCCAAGCAAGATCTAAACCAACAAAAAAATAAAGGAAAAGAAAATATTAAAAATCAGCAATAACCTTGATATTTATAAAAATCTATAAAATTAAATCTATATAAAAAAATAATAAAACAAATAATAATTAAAGCCATGCTTACCTCATAAGAGATAGTTTGAGCAACAGAACGTAAACTACCCAAAAGAGCATAATTAGAATTTGATCTTCAACCAGACAATAAAACGCCGTATACGCCTATACCAGTACAACATAAAAAAAATAAAATACCAAAATTAAAATTATAGATATTAATTAAAAAGGGAAATAAAACCCATAAAACAAAAGAAAGAGCAAGTATAAAAACAGGAACCATATAATAAATAAAAAAATTTGAAAGATAGGGATAAGTTTGTTCTTTAAAAAAAAGCTTTACCCCATCTGAAAAGGGCTGTAATACCCCCATAAACCCAACCTTATTAGGACCTTTGCGCAATTGAACATAGCCTAAAACCCGTCGCTCAAGTAAAGTAGTAAAAGCTACAGAAATTAAAACACAAAGTAACATAATAATATAAATAAATAAATAAATTGTTATTTGTAATAAAAACTACATAATTAAATTCTAAATTTAATGCATTTAATTCTGCCAAAATAACAATTTTAATCAAAAACAAAAAATTATTCCCTGTAATTGGTCCTTTCGTACTAAAATACAATTTTAAATTTATAGATAGAAACTGACCTGGCTCACGCCGGTCTGAACTCAGATCATGTAAAAAATTAAAGGTTGAACAAACCTAGTTACTTAAGCTACTGCGCCCATTACTTATTTTAATCCAACATCGAGGTCGCAAACTTCTTCATCGATAAGAACTCTCCGAAAAAATTACGCTGTTATCCCTGAGGTAATTTAATCTTATTATCACTAATAATGGATCAAAAGTACATTAATTTATGACATAATCAAATAGAAGTTATTTTAAATTCTACAATCACCCCAACCAAATATTTATTTTAATAATATAAACTACATTAACTAAATTTAAATTTAAAATTTAAATATAAAAATCTACAGGGTCTTCTCGTCCCATAAAAAAATTTTAGCCTTTTAACTAAAAAATTAATTTCATTTTACTTAAATTAAAGAAAGCCAATTCCTCGTCCAACCCTTCATACAAGCCTTCAATTAAAAGACAAATGATTATGCTACCTTAGCACGGTTAAAATACCGCGGCCATTAAAACAATATTCATTGGGCAGGTTAAACCTTAAATACAAACCATAACTCAAGGACATGTTTTTGTTAAACAGGCGAGAATTAAATTTGCTGAATTACTATAATTTAATTAAAAATAATACTAATTTAATCATTATTTAATATAATAAATTATTAAATAAATAATTTTTATAAAAAATTAAACCATAATAAAAATAAAATTTAAACAAAAATATTTTATAACAAAATTAATGATGGCTAATACCAGGCCTACAATAATTCAATCTCTTCATAAGTTTTAAATTAAATTCTCGAGCTTATCCCCAAAAACTTTAATTTGATTTTATACTTATTAAAATATATAATCAAATCTAGATTCAATCTATTTCTAAAAAAACCAGATATAAAAGAAACGAATAACATATCATTACTAAAATTAAATTCTCAATATTTTTGAGACAATAAATAACATTTAATTTTATCTCTTCTCTATTCGAGAAAAATATAATAAATATAATATTTTAATTAACCCTGATGCAAAAGGTACAATAAATAAAATTTACTTTATATTTTTCAAAAATATTCCTCCACAGTACTATAAACTATAAATAAAAAAATTATTTTTTTTCAATATACTAAAAAAACAAATATTTTTTTTAATAACTATAAATATTACAATAATAAAATTAATCTTATTAAATCAAATTAAGTTAAATTGCACAACTAAATTATTAATGTAAATAATAACGTCCCTTGGACTCTAATTTGTATTCATACTAGGCCCACCTTCCGGTAGGTCTACTTTGTTACGACTTATCTCACCTAAACAATGAGAGCGACGGGCGATATGTACATAGCCCAGAGCTATAATCAAAAATATATTTTAATATAAATTACTTTTAAATCCAATTTCATAAAAATTTCCATAATTTAATCCAAAAATAATTTTAATGTAATCCATCTCTCCTTTAATACTGCTGCACCTTGACCTGACATTTATTATATAATAAAAAAGAAAATTAATTCTCATAAAACATTCTAATGACAGAGATATACAAGCATAAATAAAGTTATATTCAACGTGGATCATCAATTACAGGACAGATTCCTCTAAAAAGACTGAGCTACCGCCAAATTTTTTTAATTTAAAGAACATATCTATTAATACTAAAGTAACTCTTCAACAATTCATAATAATAGGGTATCTAATCCTAGTTTCATAATGAACTTTCATATTTAATCATCACTTATTAATTATTATCAATAATAATTTCACCTAAAAATTAAAAAATGAATAAAACATAAAATAATAAAATATTAACTAATAAAAATTGCTTGCCCCCCTTGTATAACCGCGACTGCTGGCACAAGATTCGTCAGAACTAAATTTATTAACTAAATCTAAGATAACTTAAATATTAATATAAAATACTGCACAATTAACTTTATCATTTAGATTATAAATTTTTAAAAATTGCATATATTTTTACAAAAAAAAACAATTTTTTAAAGCTAAAATCAAACTTTTTAATTGTAACTCTTTAATATTGGTACATTATTGATATATCCCCCCCTCCTCCTGGTCACGAATAAATAAATCCAAAATTGCAAATTCCAGGAACCGTACATAATTAATTTTTACAAATAAATCCAAAATTATACAAAACTTTAATTTGTATCGATATTTAAATATAAAGAACCAATGTAATTAATTTTTTCACGTAAATGCATA